CTTCCAACGGATGGCCAGTGCCCCACGGAAACAAAAGAATCGGTTATATTTCTCATATGCTCCCCTCTTATAGATAGGACTAACAAAGAACAGAGTTCTTTTTTTATCACTCCGCTCGCCCCCCCTTTTTTTTACATTTTTATTCTACGATGAAAGAAAAAATTAAACAAAAGGATTTGCAAATAAAAGAGCTAATGCCACGACCAGTCCATAAATTGTTAAAGCTTCCATAAAAGCCAGACTAAGCAATAAAGTACCTCGTATTTTACCCTCTGCTTCTGGTTGTCTCGCAATACCTTCTACAGCTTGGCCCGCAGCAGTACCTTGACCAACTCCAGGTCCAATAGAAGCAAGCCCTACAGCCAATCCAGCAGCAATAACGGAAGCAGCGGAAATCAGTGGATTCATGGTAAGTTCCTCGCACAAAAAAAATAAATGGTTAATGATACAACCAACTAAAAAATTAGTACTTAAAAATGGATCGAGTCGAAATAGCTAAAAATTCAAAAGGGAAATCATAATATTGCGGGCTAGAAAAAAAGATAGGGATAATTCCTATCTAACTAGTAAATAACATATACCTTTTTTCTTCCATAACGTAAATTACCTGCAATTTTTATTATATTCAATCGTATTCTGGAACCATTCTTCAAAACATACACAAGGATTTATATTCATAAGCATTACATATATGTAGTAGGACCTCTTTCTTTTTCAAATTCTGCAATATAATCTATCTTTCTTTATATATACATAGATATATATATATATATGCATATATTTGCATTTTATTCTCCAACCCAGTGAATTATATTGAACCTCGCATTGATGAAATTGGGATAAGCTTCAAAAAAGACTATTTCGAAAGTTAGTCAATGATGACCCTCCATAGATTCGCCTATATAAGCTGCAGCCAAAGTTGCAAAAATAAGAGCTTGAATACCACTTGTAAATAATCCAAGAAACATGACGGGTATAGGAACTACTGAAGGCACTAAAGAAACAAGAACAACTACTACTAATTCATCAGCCAATATATTCCCGAAAAGTCGAAAACTAAGAGATAAAGGTTTTGTAAAATCTTCTAGGATATTAATTGGTAAAAGTATTGGAGTTGGTTGAATGTATTTCCCGAAATATCCCAATCCTTTTTTGCTAAGACCCGCATAGAAATATGCCGCTGACGTGGGTAAAGCTAAAGCAACAGTAGTATTTATATCATTCGTGGGCGCAGCTAACTCCCCATGAGGTAACTTTATAATTTTCCAAGGTAAAAGAGCACCTGACCAATTAGAAACAAAAATAAATAGGAACATCGTTCCAATAAATGGAACCCAAGGACCATACTCCTCTCCAATCTGAGTTTTGCTCAAATCTCGAATAAATTCAAGAACATATTCAAAGAAATTCTGACCGTCGGTCGGAATGGTTTGTGGATTCCGAACAACTATGATGACTGAACCTAATAAGATAGCAATTACAACCCAAGAAGTGATAAGTACTTGGGCATGAATTTGTAAACCTCCTATTTGCCAATATAAATGTTGGCCCACTTCTACACCTGATATATCGTAAAACCCTTTGAGTGTTTTAATGGAACATGGTATAACATTCATATTGTCCTCTAACATAAATAAAACTTCAAAAAGTAATTATTTTTATTCAACCATCTCTTTCTCAATTCATCTACGTTCATTCATGAATTTCAGTTAAGAATCGTATATTTAGGATACCCGGGAATCACCTCAAAAAATACCAATCATTTTCTCTTTTTTATTCAATATTATTCAATATTAAAAATCACTCCAAAAAAAGCAAATCAAAAAATAGTAACAATTAAAGAAAGTTCACCAAAAACGAACTAATTGGATTCTCAATTAGAAGATAATCAACCCTTTTTTATATAACTAGAACGGCCCTCACAAATTGCAGATACTAATTTGGTAAGAATCAATCGAATAGAAGCTATAGCATCATCGTTGGCCGGAATAGAAATATCTGCAAGATCTGGGTCACAATTTGTATCAATTAAACAAATTGTTGGAATACCCAAAATGACACATTCTCGAAGAACCATATATTCTTCTTGCTGATCAACAATAATTACAATATCGGGCAATCCCGTCATATATTTGATCCCACCCAGATATGTTTGCAAGGTAGATAACTTTCTCTTCAACATTGCTGCATCTCCTTTAGGAAGACGATTGAGTTTTCCCATCTTTTGTTCTGCTCTTAAGTCCCTGAACTTCTGAAGTCTTGTTTCTGTAGTAGACCAATTTGTTAACATACCCCCAAGCCATTTTTTATTAACATAATGACACCGAGCCCTTATTGCTGCTGATGCTACTAAATCCGCTACTTTCTTTTTGGTACCAACGATTAAGAATTTTTTCCCCCTACTCGCTGCATCAAAAACTAAATCACAGGCTTCTGATAAAAAACGAGCAGTTATAGTAAGATTTGTAATATGAATACCTTTACGCTTTGCAGAGATGTAAGGAGCCATTCTAGGATTCCATTTCTTAGTACCATGACCAAAATGAACTCCTGCTTCCATCATTTCTTCCAAATTAATGTTCCAATATCGTCTTTCCATTTTCCCACACTTTCTCTTTGTTTTGTTTTTTTCAAAGAGATTCAGTACCCTGTGAAATAAATAATTGTTCCGACGGAACCTTATACCAGGATTGACCATTGATCTACAACCCAAACCATCAATTTCATTTCATTCTTGATTTTTTATTTCATTGATTACCAAATGCATAATCGGACCAGAGGGTTCAAGTCAAAAAAAAACCTCTTGTTAGGAATTACTAAATTACATTATGTAAATGATTGGTTTGATGTCTCATGGAAATTTTTTGGGCCGCAAGAACAAAATAATTCTCTATGGTGTAACAAAATATCTCTCATTTCCAACTCGAATATATTCTTCTTTTTTATTTTCAAATGAATGTTTTTGTCTTGCTTTAAACGATGTACTAATTTTTTGAACCCGGTACCAGCCGGTATAATCCCCCCCAAAACAACGTTTTCTTTCAGGCCTTTCAACCAATCAATACGACCTCGTAGAGCAGCTTTTGCTAAAACTCGAGCAGTTTCTTGAAAACTAGCTTCGGATATGAAACTTTGAGTATTCAGAGATGACTTCGTGATTCCCAATAAGATTGCCCGATAACAGATTGCTTCGTCCAAAATACGCCCTGCTCGCTCTGCTCGCAACAATCCAATTAATTCCCCAGGTGAAAAAACATTAGACATTCCATCTTCTGAAACCAACACTTTTGATGTTACTTGACGTACAATAATTTCTATATGTCTGTTATGGATCTGTACTCCCTGGGATCGATAAACTTTTTGGATCTTATTAACCAAAGAGATACGACTTTGGGTTATGGTTAATTCAGCTCCAATCAAGAATCCCCAGGGGATCCCAAGAATCTTTCGGATACGTTCGTCCCAACCTTCAACTCTACTTTCGAGGTTCATCGATATTGAATCAATTGAACGAACTTCTAAGATTTGTTCCACTTTTGGAAGACCTTGCGTTATGTCACCGGATCTCGATTTTTCATATATAAATGTAATTAATGTATCTCCTTCATAAAAGGTTTCCCCATAATGGCCATGAACAGTTGCTCCTGGAGTGACCAAATAGGGCTTAGCTGATCTTATAACTAAAGAATCAACATGAACAATGAAAATTTGACCAGATTTTTTTATGCGTGATCCGTATTTCAATAGACATACATTTTCACAAAGGAATTGTCCAAGGCTAATTATTGTCCATCCCTCTTCATAATAATTGTGATGGAGAAAACACCAATTCAAATGGAATAAATTCCAAATGATTTTACTGCATGGATCGGGATTATAAATCCTCCTATTTTCATCTAGGAAAAAATATTGAAATGGAAGTACTTGAAACACTTGGAAAGTCTGTTGAAAATTTTCAAGTGACAAATATTTCTTTAAAAAGACTTGATTAAAAGTTCTTAAATAGTAAGACGAACAAAAATTCACTATTTTAGGCACAATAGTACCTAAGGGACCCAACAAATCCCTAATTGGAATTATGGGATCCGCTTCTTTTGTCGCATTATTATATCTCGAAGTATTGAAGGGGCCCATTCGAAAACAATTAGATGATGACAAAATTATGAAAGATTTGTATTCCTTATTTCGATTCAACAACGTACCAAGAGTTCCCCCCCGATGTTGGGGAAATAATTGAATCTTCGCCTTGGAATCAAAAGGATTCAAAGGATTCATATGGGTACGATCTAATCCACTATTGGAAATAAATCCTGAACCTGCCGTATCATACCTTTTTACGGTATACGAAATAGTGGACTTTACTAACTCAATTCGGAGGAAATCACGAAGCAGATCTTTTGCCCTTATTTCAACAAAAAAAGCATGAATCTCTTCTTCTATAGAACCCTTTTTTTCTTGGTCCCACTTCAATACTAAGCAAGCCCGAACTAATTGAATACTTGTGTGAGAAATTCCTCGAATTGACTTGCCATTTCCATAAAGTATATAATTGACAATTCGAAGTTGGACATTATCCTTTTCCCGCAAGAGATCCTGAGAGAAAAGTGTTGCTAAATTTATCCCATCAGCTATTTCATATGTGATTACGGGCCGAACCAAAACAAAATGTTTTTTTTTTGTAGGTGCGATCCGTTGGACATAGATCCAATTTTTAAATTTTTTTGATCCTTTAGAATTTTTTTTTTCCATTCCTGGTGGTATCAAAATACCGCCGTGCCTAGATATTTTATCCATCTCTCCAAGAAAATAAATATCTCCAGAAAAAATTTTCAGTTCCATACTTTTTTTTTTTCTCTCTACTCGGACTAATCCGCCTACTCTACTTCTTGTATTTAAATTTAAAGCAAGTCGTGTATCTACTCCAACGATACTATTGTTCCGGACCATTATGGGCGAAGATCCGGGGAAGATATGCACTTCCTCGGGAATAAAAAAAAATTGATCTACTTTCATTTGCATTTGATATTTCGGACTAAATTCTTTTGTTCCTCGATACTCAATCAAATCCTCTTTTTTTACCATTGAATCTACTTCGACAATCCCATATTTAGTAATTCCCGAACTGTTTCTTCTGTATCGCGGATCATCAAAATAAGCAAGAATACTATTTTGACGTAAAATACCATTTCTAGGTATTTTCATCGAAATACCAAAACAGGGTATTAGTTTCTTCTCTCGTTCTTGATCATATTGTAAGGGAATCACGAATCTATTTCTTCGCTTTTTCGCCAAGGAATCATCGTAATTATCTTGACGAATAAAAGTAGAAGGATCTATGAGATTCCAATGAACATGAGATATGGTTCTATAAGGTTTTGAATAGTCAATAATTTCCCTATCTTTTTTACCAAAAGTATTCAACAATTTATGTCTTACTTGATCATTAGTAAGTGAGAGATCAAAGATATATCTTTCTTCAACAGAAAAAGAGTTAGCATTCATTTGATCTTGATCCTTGTGGAGTGAAAAAGACACTATATTGGATCTGCATAGACTTCCTGCTAATATCCATAAATGACTTGTTTTTGGTAATAGATGAACATTACTATATGGATATTCGGACACATGATAGCCATCAGTACTCCAGTGCATTTCTCCTTCTGACTCAGAATAAATATGTTTTCGAACCCTCTCTTTAAAATAAAAAGTGGACGTTCCGGCACGAATCTCGGCAATTACTTGTTCTGATTCTACATATTGATCATTTTGAACTAAAATCAAACTCTTTGTTGGAATATTCACATTATGTAGAATATCTCGACTCTCAATAGTTATATACAAGTCTATAAAACATAAAAAAGCAGGATGTCCATGACAGGTACGTGTGGGATGAACCAAATCCTCATCGAATTTTATTTTTCCATTAGAGGGAGCTCGTACATGTTCGGCAGTACCGCCTGTGAATACTCCGCCGGTATGAAAAGTTCTTAGTGTTAGTTGAGTCCCCGGTTCCCCAATTGATTGACCCGCAATAATGCCTACGGCTTCTCCCAACTCGACCAGGTCACCATGAGTAGGGCTCCGGCCATAACATAATTGACAGATCCAAGATGTACTCCTGCAAGTAAAGGGAGTTCGAATATATATTGGGTGTGCTCGAAAGGTTATGAATCGATTGACAAGCCCAATTCCAATATCTTTATTTCGAGTGGCAATGCATCGTGGGCCGATATATATATCGTCTGTTAATACACGACCAATGAGTGTTTGGGCAAAAATTTTTTCCGTCATCCCATTTCGAGAACTCACGGAAATACCTCGGATAGTACCACAATCCGTTCTACGTACAAGAATGTGTTGAACTACTTCAACAAGTCTACGCGTGAGGTATCCAGCATCTGATGTTCGTACAGCAGTATCTACAACTCCTTTGCGGGCTCCGTAGCAAGAAATTATATATTCTGTCAAAGAAAGCCCTTCGCGTAAATTGCTTTGAATGGGTAAATCTATCATTTGTCCTTGAGGATCCGACATTAATCCTCTCATACCTACTAATTGGTGTACTTGAGATGCATTTCCTCTAGCCCCCGAAAAGGACATTAGATGGACTGGATTAGAAGGATCAGTCATCCGAAAATTAGGATTCATTTCTTGTCTCAAATATTCACTTGTAGCATACCATATCTCGATGGATTGACGTAATTTTTCTACCACGTGTACATTCCCATAATGATGGTTTTTTTCTAAAAGAAAAGTTTGTTGTTCAGCGTCTTGAACTAACCATCCCTTAGAAGGTATTGTTAAAAGATCATCAATTCCCAATGAAATAGATGTAGCAGTGGCTCGCTGGAAACCCAAAGTCTTTACTTGATCCAGGATATGTGATGTATATGCCATTCCGAAATGATCTATTAATCTGCTAATAAGTCGTTTCATAGCAGTTCCATCTATCACTTTATTGTGAAAGACCAGATTGGTCTGTTCTGCCATAAGGACCTCCATATTCTGCTGAGTAAGATTCCACAATAGGCCTGGGTCAGTGATTCGAAAACTTCCTTTCCTCAATCTTGATTCACGCAGAAATTTAGAAATTATGATACCAGTTAAATCGGGGAGACCCAAATTTACACGAGTATGGGCATCACTACTAATAGGATTTGTTAATTTTTATATAGCGTATGAGTTATATACTATGAGTAAGCCCGCCAAAAGCCTTGTATGGCTTCTTCTATTTCTCGATAAAAAGAAAGATGACCAACAGTAGTTCGAATGTATATACAACGAATTTCTCTTTTTACACTTCCTACTATTTGATAGTGCTTATAAATCTCATTAGAATTACCAAAAGATTCATATTGAACTTCAATGGGAACTTCTCTTGAGCCAACGACGCGTTGATCTAGTTTCCACCGGAGCCACAAAGGACCATCTAAATTGATTCGTTTCTGCCGATAAGCTCCAAGTGCATCATAAGAACTAGAAAAATACGGCTCTTTTGTA